TATTACTTGGGTAATTGGGGCAAAATTGTCCGAACCCCTCTTTTTTTAGTTAGGTTTAAGTCTGACGAGAATAATATTCTATGACTAGCAATTCATTTATTTTCAAACCAAGGCATTTACTATCTATTATTTGAGTGACCAATCCTTTATATTTTTTGGGGTAAAGAATCAAATGTGTTGGCAAGTTGTTCCGGGGGAATGAGTCAAGAGATTTTTTAATCATATCTTTCGATTTTTGTTCATCCTTCACTGTAATAAGATCACGGGGTTTGCAGCGATAACTTGGTATATCCACCATACGATTATTAACTAAAATATGTCTATGATTAACTAATTGGCGGGCTTGAGGAATAGTTGACGCCATACCTAATCGAAAAAGGATATTATCTAAACGCATTTCAAGTAATTGTAGTAAAACCTGACCCGTCGGTCCTTTGGCTTTTGCGGCAATACGCACGTATTTCAGTAATTGTCGTTCTGTAAGACCATAATGAAAGCGCAATTTTTGTTTTTCTTCTAAACGCATACAATATTGAGATTTTCTACCAGAACGCGAAAAAGCACTCCCGACTCTAGGACTTTTACTAGTTAATCCTGGTAAGGCCCCCAAACGGCGTATTTTTTTGAAACGAGGTCCTCGGTAACGTGACATAAATACTCCTACTATACTTCTATATACCATATAATGTACTTATATTATATATATATATATATACCCCTTCTATATATATAGAAACAAAATATATACATAGAAAGAAAAAATGTATATAGAAAAAGGTCCTTTTCTTTTTCTTGATTTGTTTTGCGGAGATTTAACTACTCTAACAATTATTTAGAACTTTACATTCCTACGACATAATAATCGGTAACCTTTGGAAAAAAGGAAAGAAGTCTTTTTCAATATTCTTGAATTTAAAAAAGACATTATCAATCACGTAAAAACTCAAACAAATAGAAAAAAGCCAGCTATCGGAGTCGAACCGATGACCATCGCATTACAAATGCAATGCTCTAACCTCTGAGCTAAGCGGGCTCACATAATAGAAATTGTACATCCATAGGAATTCCACTGCAGGAATCCTATCTATTAACTTTTCATTCTTAGTTATTCATAATTAATATGAATGTAGAAAAAAATACTATATCTATATATATAATATAAAAGAATTGACTAAAAGAAAAGAATTGACCCTTCGAGTATGCAAAATTGCATGAGAAAAGTGATAGGAAGAGAGGTATATAGAAAAAATAGGGTATATATATTTATATATATCGATATTGAATTGTGGATACAGAAATGATAGAATCATTTCCGATTAGACCAAATATGGTTCTACGATAGAGATGAAAGAGAATAGATAAGAAATCAAATAAAATAAGAAGCAAATAAGAAGCAAATAAGAGGAAAGACTGATACAGGAATCAGTATCTAATGAATTTAACAGTTCCAGTAGAATCAAAATGAAAGAAAAAAAGGCCATGACATAATAATAAGATCTTAATCTCAAAACAAATCAAATAAAGAAGCGGGGATATGGCGAAATTGGTAGACGCTACGGACTTAATTGGATTGAGCCTTGGTATGGAAACTTACTAAGTGATAACTTTCAAATTCAGAGAAACCCTGGAATCAAAAATGGGCAATCCTGAGCCAAATCCTTTTTTTTTCGAAAACAAAAAAAAATAACAAAGGTTCATAAAGACAGAATAAAAAAGGATAGGTGCAGAGACTCAACGGAAGTTGTTCTAACAAATGGAGTTGATTGCGTTGTATAAAAGAATCCTTCTATTAAAACTTCAGAAAAGATAAAGTGATAAAATAAAAGATAACACGAATATACATAGATCTACGTACTGAAATACTATCTCAAATACAAATAATTAATAACGAGCGACCCCAATCTGTATCTATATTTTTCTTGTATCTTTTTTTTTTCATTTTTTCATAAAAAAATTGTTCTGAATCAATTCTAAGTTGCAGAAAGGATCGAATATTAATTGATCAAATCAATTGATCAAATAACGTACTTCATAGTCTGAGAGATAATTGATTAATCGGACGAGAATAAAGATAGAGTCCCATTCTACATGTCAATATCGACAACAAGGAAATTTAGAGTAAGAGGAAAATCCGTCGACTTTAGAAATCGTGAGGGTTCAAGTCCCTCTATCCCCAAAAAGATCCGTTAGACTCCCTAATTATCTATCTTAGAAAAAAAAATGCTTTTTCGTTCATTTGATTCTTTCACAAATGTATCCGGTTTTTTTTTGCTTTTCACAAGTGTTGTGATAGATATGATACACATACATTAGAAACGTACGAAATCGTCGTTTTTAAATTGACATAGACCTATGTCCTTTAGTAAAATGATGAAGATGTCGTATCCGAAATGGTTCGGAAATGGTCGGGATAGCTCAGCTGGTAGAGCAGAGGACTGAAAATCCTCGTGTCACCAGTTCAAATCTGGTTCTCGGCACATGATTTATTTGTTTATGAGTA